TTTTTGGTTGTTGAAGATCCTTCTGTGCTCTGCACAACTTCACACCAAAGTCAAATGTTGGTGATAGACAATTTTGATCATTTTTTTATGCCAGTAGGTGTTCCAAAGGTAGCCTTTGAAGTTCCTGGAGATGATGAAGCTACTTGGATTGACTTATATCATCAACTTTTTTACGACAGACTCATTTTTTTAGGTCAAGAGATTGACAGTGAAATAGCAAATCAAGTTGCTGGTATGATGATATATCTCAGTTTAGAGAACAAGAACAAAGATTTGTATCTGTTTATAAATTCTCCAGGCGGAGAGGTTATGTCTGGAATGGCCATTTTTGATACTATGCAATTTGTACAAGCAGAAGTACATACAATATGCCTAGGATTAGCCGCTTCAATGGCATCTCTTATTTTGGCAGGAGGCGAAATTACCAAACGTCTAGCATTCCCTCACGCTTGGCGCCAATGATTCTTATTTGTAGAAAAAAAAAAGACTATGCCTACGCCAATATGAAGTAAAAAAAGCATGGCACTCTGAGTTCGATATGCAAAAATAATTTTTTTTTCAAAACCATTCGATTATATATCGAAAGAGTAATAGGAAAAAGGGGAAGGGGTATTTAGGAAGGGGTATTTACAATTTTATCTTATCTTTTTATCTTATCTATTAATTAATTAGAGCCTCTTTTAGTGTCACGATTTTTTTTATTTTTACTTCATTTGAAAAAAAAAAAAGAAACTTTGGGATTGCTGAATCCAAAACTAGAGGAAATAAGAGAGCAACGGAATCATCATAGTATTTAAAATTTAATTAAAAAATATTCTAAAAAAAAATAAAGAAAGTTGGTTATTGGATTCTTTACTGATCTGGGTCTGATAGACCCGGTATATTTTTTTTTATTTCTTCAATGAAAGGTCAAAAAAATGAAAAATGAAAAGTAGAGCCGTATGCTAAAAATCAAAAAGATGCTTGCCTGTACGGCTTTCAATTTAAATTGAAGTTGTTTTGGATATCCCTTCTTTCTTCTTTTTTTTTTTAAGTAAAGATTAATAGAAAAAACATTATTATATTATACTCTCAGGGTAATGATCCATGAACCCGCTAGTTCCCCTTATGACGGACAAACAGTAGAATGTATCCTGGAAGCTGATGAATTGCTGCTACTTCGACAAACACTAATAACCATTTATTCTCAAAGAACACGCAAACCGTTCTGGCAGATATCTGAAGACCTGCAAAGGGATTTTTTTATGTCACCAGAAGAAGCCCAAGCCTACGGAATTATTGATATGGTAGCGGATTCTTTCTAAATCAAAAATTCGCATATTCATCTATTTAGTAGGAATAGTGGATTTATTCTGTCCTGTTTATTCCTAATAAACATATATTCATAATAAATACATGAATTGATGTTGTCTTTTCTCTTTTTAATCGTCTTAACAACCAGATTTCATAGAGTCGAATAAATTCTAAATTGAAATTATTGGGTTAGGATTGATCGAAACCAGCTCATTATCTATATGATTCACCATGCCAACTATAAAACAACTTATTAGAAACACAAGACAGCCAATCCGGACTGTAACAAAATCTCCCGCTCTTCGGGGATGCCCTCAACGCCGAGGAACATGTACTAGGGTGTATGTGCGACTCGTTTAGATCATATACTCAAATTAAAAAATCGATTCTATTAATAAGAATTGTATATATATAATTCTATTGTGTATAAAATTTATGGTTTTTCAATTGGTGCAAACCAAATCACCTTAATTTGCAATTTAAGATGCCCCATATTTTCCCATTGGGAATAAAATAGTTACCCATTAAGCGGGAAAAATCCTATTTGAAAGAAAGACAAATTATGCCCTAAATTTCGCAATAACGGACTAAGAGGGTCAACTACCCAGCTAATCTTCATACTTAAATACCGTTACTGTATAGCTAGATTTCATTGTGAAAGACCTATTACTAGATATTTCATGGGTAGAGCCGAGAAGTGTGAACTGTACAAGTTCACAATAACATTGATTGAATCAAGATTCAATGAAGGAAGGGGCTCCGGTGTATAGATAGGACCTCACCGTTTAACAAGTAATCATAGAAACGATGGAACCCACCATTTCTTTGTTTATTTCTATTTTATTTACTATGGTTTTTTGAATACCTAGTATCAATAGAAGTTATTATTTCTAGTTTCAATACTTATACTTAGAAAAAACGAAAAAAAATAGTGGTTGGGAAGGTTATAGTAGCAAAAGCCATTGGAATTTTTATTTTATACATTGGAAGAATCCATGTTGTTAGTAATATAATATACTAGAAAGGATAAAAGAATAACTGAAAGAAAAAAATCAAAATAGTTATTCATCGAAGTCTCATTTATCCAATGACCAAAACTAAACGAGGATCTATCGCTCGAAAACGGAGGACAAAAAGTAGTTCCTTTACATCAAGCTTTCGCGGAGCTCTTACTCGAACTATTTCGCAACAGAGAAGAAAAGCTTTGGTTTCGTCTCAGCGGGATAGAGATAGGAAAAAAAGGGACTTTCGCAGTTTGTGGATCAGTCGAATAAATGCAATAATTGGACAGAATAAAGAAAAAATCTACTATAGTAATTTAATGTATAATCTGTACAAGAATCAATTGCTTCTTAATCGTAAAATCGTTGCACAAATAGCTATATTAAAGGACAATTGTATTTTTACGATTGCCAACGATATCATTAATAAAAATTCCCCGGAGACTGAACTCCGGGAAGGTGGTAGAATAAAAGAGATTTGTATGATAAAATAGAATTCATATGAATTATTAAAATAAATAATAAACCACGCTCAAAAAAAAATGATTCTTCTTTTCTTCACCTATTATCGTTTTTCTTAGAAGGAAACAATCTCAATAGGATTGTCGGATTTTTCGAAAAAAAAAAAATACCAATCCGCATAAACTTGGAGTTTAGATTCAATTAATGAAGTAACGTAACTCTATTTTTTTTTTTTTAGAACAGGAGTTCTAGTAATCGACTCGCTTTTTTCATATTTTTTTTTTGCATTTTTAAGAAAAGTTGACGAATTTACAAAAGGTAACAAAGATAAAATACGAGCTTGTTTTATAGCAATCGTAATCAATCGTTGTTGTTTTAAGGTCAATTTATTCACACGTCTAGATAAAATTTTTCCTTCTCGAGTGATAAATTTGAAAAGTAAATTCAAGTTTTTATAATCAATTCGATCCCCAGATTGGATTAGGGGCGAACGCCTACGAATTGATTTCTTCGATTTAACAAACAGTCGCTTAGATTTATCCATGGTTTGTTTATTCCTATACCGAAAATCCCGTTTGTTATAAAAAAAAAAAGGATTTGTTTTAGTTATATATATTCTTATTTTTTTTTTGTAATATATTTGTTATATAAGGAAATAGATGCTATATAATGATATATGTATATAATTTCATGTTATAGAATGTTATTTATATAATATAGATAATTTCTCTGGTATCTATATAATTCATTTTGATGTTATTTATCAATTTTTTTTTTTTTCAATTTACCTCCTAAGGGTGACACACAAGTAATCCATTTTCTCTATTTCTTGATCTCTGCGTGAATCATATGTTTGCAACAAAAGGGACAGAATTTTCTCAATTCCAATCGACTAGGCGTATTGTGTCGATTCTTTTGAGTAATATATCGAGAAATACCTCTAGATTCCTTATTAACACTCTTTTTATCACAACTAGTACATTCTAAAATAACAGTTATTCGGATATCTTTACCCTTAGCCATGAACCTCCTTTGGTTTTTTTTATTCACTTAACTCTTCGATTTGAAGATTCGAAGGGAAGAAGAAAAAAGGAACGAAAAAAAATATAAGTTGATAATTCAAAATCAAATTCTGAAATATTTTGTTCCAATTAATTTTATATAATACAGTAATAATTCACTAAATGCTTTCGAAATATATTTCGAATCACAGTATAGTATTTCAGTTTTTATTTAAATATCTTGTATGATATTATTGCCCCTACCCTAACAATTCCATTTCTGGTCTGACTATTAATAATTATAATAATTATTAATAGCAATGGAATTGAAGTATTAATTCAATTCCATTTAAACGAAACCTGGGAAAAATTCCAAATTTCACTGAGGCCAAATCCACCTTTTTGAATTTCCTTTTTTTATTATTCTAGTATAATTAGAAAAAAGGAACGAAGAGGGATTGAATCACAGATATTTATTTTATTGGATTTCTAATCTTCGTCACCCTTTCCCGTGCCAATAACTAGAATCAAAAAAAGGGGAATGTCAATGCATCTGGGAATAAACGATTGATTTCGATCAAGAGACCTGCTAGAGCCGCGAACCATAAAGTACTTGCCACTGGTGCCACAGAGAGATATGTTTTTAGATCTCGCATTTCAAATCCTCCTTCGTTTTTTCTTGTAATTTGTAATACATAATAATACAGAATATAAGAATATGATTCAATGTTTTTTTATTAATAAAACCACTTGTGGATTTGTCGGGGGAAGTCCGAATCCAAATTGAATTGTACAACAATTCATTAGATATTTTTTTATTTTATAGAGTACTATTTTTATAATAATTAGAATAATAGTCTATTATTATTTTATTTATTTTATTCAATTATATTATTAATTAAATATTATATTCAAATAATATATTTTGAATTATTCTATTTTTCATATATAAATTCTATTCTATTATTCTAAATTCTATTCTATATATATATTATTATTATTTGTATATTCTTTGTTCTTGTTATTATACTCTTTGTATCTTATTATTTATATATCCTATCTATTTTCTGTTTTCAATTATTTGAATTAATTGAATATAAATATTCTATAAGAATATTTGTTCTTTATACGATCGATATAAGAAAGTAAAAAAACAAAAAAAAATGGCAGGATATATTCCATATATAATGGAAAAATGTGGAAAACAAGACAAAAATTTTTTAGAATGACACTGGAAACTGAT